GTCAAAACAACAATTTATTTTGACCAAACCATCTAGTTTCCTTTGATTATTGCAGGGCATATCTCATTTCAAGATTTATCGACTGACTTGATCGGGATCCTATTTCCAGTCTACTTAATTTTTTTAGTTCAATTTTCTTTAATTGCTTTAGTTAGTATAACTCTAGATGTTATACTTAGACAAATTTTCTTGTTTTTGCCTAGGATTCTTCCTAAAGCCTAAAGAAAGCAAATAGAATTCTTATTTTGTGTTTAAAATTTTTGAATTTATTATTCTTTTGATATTCTTTTGATTATTTGAATTTTCTTTATAAAAATGCGAGTTCGGAATTTGGATTTTTTAGGAATAGAGTCGAAAGTTTTTTCTTAGTAATTTAGAATAGAACAAGTATTCAAATGTAAGAGAATGGGTAGGTATCTGGGGATTTCGAATATCTTAGTGTTGGTATATTCCGTTTATCAGATCTGGATGGGGTGGGGTTTTCTCTTGATTGAATACAGAAAAAGAAGACCACCCCCCCTTGTTTTGGTGTGCTTCGCCGGGTCTTGGTAAGGTATACCAAAGAAAAGGAGTATCGCTAGCTTAACCCCTTGATTGTGGGCAGAAAAATGCATATGGAATTTCCCTTCGACAATTAATGACGAAGGGTTGGTTTGTTTGGAAAAAGATCGATTCGATTCCTTGAAATATGATATGTTTTTTCGGTTTTCTGTTCTGCTTTAAATGATTCCCGTGAGTGAGTTTCTAGGACAAATTTTGTTTCGATGAACCAACCGGTCAGTTATAAGCAACAAACAAGAATGAAGAAATCAAAATTATACAATTTTTTATTTCAAATGAAAATTTGGAATTTTATTCATTTTTTTTATAGGGCTCTAGGGCTATACGGACTCGAACCGTAGACCTTCTCGGTAAAACAGATCAAACTTATTATTATCAAAATGATCTGAACTGTTTCAAAGACCCAACATGCATTTTTTTTTGCATTGGGCTCTTTCATTAACTGATAGAAATATCAGCCAATCTGCCATATTTTTTCTTGACAGAAAAATAAGATAAGGAGATGGCTCCATGTGCTCTGATTCATTATTTGGGATTCTAATTCAGAGCACTACCAAAGTGTTTCAAAGGTGAAGTTATTTTGACGTAGGTCTGCCTTTGGCCTAGAATTTTAAGTTAAATGAAGTCTCTATCGTTCGGCTTAAAAAATCCAATATGAAACTTCATACACCTTCAAGTTCATAGGACGAAAAGAGATTTTTTGAGGGCCTTATACTCATTATGCCTAGCATTGAATATACTGCTATTCACCTTATCAATATCTCAAGGCGGAGCCTGTTTGGTACCTACAAAGGGCACTCAAATAGGACCGAATCTCTCGTCAGGCTATTGTTCTCTTTTCTCTTAAAGTTATTATGGAGTAAGACATCGATTTCTCAATAAGATCCATTTTTTGGATTGTATGGTGGATTCCCCTGAAAAACATTGGCGCGCGTGTAAACGAGGTGCTCTACCAACTGAGCTATAGCCCTTAGTGCTTGTGATGCATATTTTATCATGTATATAATTTGTTGTCAAGATCAATATTCTATGATCCAACATCCGAAATTTTTGAGTGGTATTGGTTCGATTATTGTTGCTTATAAGGAATATGATATTTATAATCCATCGATAGGATGGGTTCCATTTGGTTCTCTTTAGGATAATAAGTGACCTACTTAACTCAGTGGTTAGAGTATCGCTTTCATACGGCGGGAGTCATTGGTTCAAATCCAATAGTAGGTAGAACTTATTAGATACCGGAGTCAACGGTATCTAATAAGTTTTTTGTCCCACCCTTATTTTTATAGATTTTTTATTTATTTCATTTTTGAATTGCGTTGTATCTAAATTGGATTCTGCTTGATTGGATTATGTCGAGTGAATCCAATCAAAATAGGGTTTAGAAACAGAACCTCTTTTGATTATTTGAACGCACCAACTAGTTATGAAATTGCATTGACAGCCTCGACTCTTGTCCTAGCTCGTCGAAGAGCTAGATTTGCCTCAATTATTTGTCTCTTTCCTTCAGCCTTTTTCAAATTAGCTTCTGCTATTTCAAGAGTTTGCTGAGCTTCTTGTGAATCAATATCACTACCCTTTTCCGCATCATTTACTAAAACAGTGATCTCATTATTGCCTATTCTAGCAAAACCGCTCATCAGAGCGATCGTTAACCATTGGTCCTTAAGGCGTATTCTCAAAATCCCTATATCTACAGCTGTAGCAATAGGAGCATGATTTGGTAATACGCCAATTTGACCACTATTTGTAGATAAAATGATTTCTTTCACTTCTGAATCCCAAATAATTCGATTAGGGGTCAGTACACAAAGATTTAAAGTCATTTCTTCAAATTGCTCTCCATTTCTAAGTTCATAGCCTTCGCGGTAGCTTCATCGATATTACCTACTAAATAAAAGGCCTGCTCAGGAAGACCATCTAATTCTCCGGAAAGGAT